ACCCCTGACGCAAATGGATGCGTCACGAGTTCCATACAGATGACTTCTCAATACAATTTCTTTCAAATTCATTAAAATTGCATGTACTGATTCTTCAATACCGACTATCGTAGAATATTCATGTGGTACCTTTTCAGATTTTGCACGTGTGATACATGTTCCTTCTATTTCTCCAAGTAAAGCCCTTCGCATCGCGATACCTATCGTATCTGCTTGGCCTTTCATAAGCGGGGCCAAAATGAAACGGCCATAATAAAGACGCTTACTGTCTGTTCTTGATTCAACACACTTCCACTGTAGTGTCCGAGTGGATACTGCTACTTCCTCTCGAACCATAATAATATTATTCTTTTTTCAGATCATTGAATCATTTATTTCTCTTGAAATCCGTTCAATTCTTATTTCTACACACGTCTTTTTTTAGGAGGTCTACATCCATTATGTGGCATAGGGGTTACGTCACGTACGAAACTTAATAGTATACCACTTCTACGAATAGCTCGTAATGCTGCATCTCTTCCGAGACCAGGACCCTTTATCATGACTTCTGCTCGTTGCATACCCTGATCCACTACTGTACGAATAGCATTTCCTGCTGCGGTTTGAGCAGCAAATGGTGTCCCTCTTCTTGTGCCTCTGAATCCACAAGTACCAGCGGAGGACCAAGAAACCACCTGACCTAGTACATCTGTAACAGTCACAATGGTATTGTTGAAACTCGCTTGAACATGAATAACTCCTTTTGGTATTCTACGCCCACTCTTACGTGAACCAATACGCCCATTCCTACGTGAACCAACTCTTGGTATAGGTTTTGTCATATTTTATCATCTCATAAATATGAGTCAGAGATATACGGATATATCCATTTCATATCAAAACAGATCCTTTATTTGTCCATCGGGTCCTTTAGAAAATCCCTTTTTCTTTTTAGAAAGATTACCCTTGTCTCTGTTTATGTCTCGGATTGAAACAAATTACTATAATTCGTCCCCGCCTACGGATCAGTCGACATTTTTCACAAATTTTACGAACAGAGGCCCTTATTTTCATATTTGTTATTCCTTACCTTAATTCCGAATCTACTCCTTGGAAGAAAATAAGTCTCTTGAAATTTTGAACCTCGAATTGTATTCCCACGAAAGGGATGTTTAAAAAGCCACCTACACCTAATCGTTTGAATCTTTGTTGCGAAGTCTATAAATTATACGTCCCCTGGTTGAATCATAACGACTTACTTCGATTTTTACTCTATCTCCTGGTAGTATCCGTATAAAACTTCGTCGGATCCTCCCCGAAACATAACCTAGAATCAGATCTTCATTATCTAAACGAACCCGGAACATACCATTGGGAAGTGATTCAGTAATTAAACCTTCATGAATCAATTTTTGTTCTTTCATTCCAGGTAACCCCCTTGAAGTATCAACTAATGGAGGAGGAGTGATATTAAACAACCCGTCTTTCCTCTCCTTTTTCACAAATAGGAAGTTACGGATCAACTTCGGATACCAGAAGGATCACCATATATAACACAAAACTTCTCCTCCAATTCCTTCTAGTCGAGCTTCTCGATCTGTCATTATACCTCTAGAAGTAGAAAGAATTACAATCCCCATTCCACCTAAAATCCTAGGAATTCGTTGATAGTTGGAATAGATTCGTAGACCGGGTCGGCTGATACGCTTTAAAATATTTCTATATGTTCCTTTCCTATTTCTTCTATGTCGCAGGGTTGAAACCAAGAAATATTTGTTGTTTTCCCGATGTTTCCTAACGTTTTCAATAAAACCTTCTCGTAGAAGTATTTTAACAACGCTTTCGGTCATATTAGTAGATGCTATTCGAACCGTTCCTTTTTTATCCATGTCGGCATTTCTTATAGAAGTTAATATATCGGCAATAGTGTCCCTACCCATGACGAACTATAATTATTGGTGCCTCCTAATTTTGATATAATCAACATGTTCCGTTTTTTTTTATGTGAATTTTTGATTCTTTATTTATGAATTATTAAAAGTATATGCGTGAAACACAATCTACTAATTGATCCATTTCAGATACCCTACTATATCATGGTCTCATCTACTAGTATTTATAATACCTCAGGAGCTAATGAGACTATTTTAGTGAAATTCAACTGTCTCAATTCTCGAGCGATCGCTCCAAAAACCCGAGTTCCTTTTGGATTTCCTTCTTGATCAATGACAACTGCTGCATTGTCATCATATCGTATTATCATACCGTTGTCACGTCTGAGTTCTTTACATGTACGTACAATTACAGCTCTGATCACTTCTGATCTTTCGAGAGGCATATTGGGCACTGCTTCTTTTATTACAGCAACAATAACGTCACCAATATGAGCATACCGGCGATTACTAGCTCCTATGATTCGAATACACATCAATTCTCGAGCCCCGCTGTTGTCCGCTACATTCAAATGGGTCTGAGGTTGAATCATATCATTTTTTTTTTTTAATCTGTTCTTTCAATGCAAAGGTCGAAGGAAAAAAGAAAGAAATATTGTCTGTCCAGAAATAAAGAAATCCGCGATTGTTTTTTTCATCATAAATACCCCTTTGGTTCCACATCCCTATCCTGAAATAATGAATTGCGTTCGTATAGGCATTTTGCACGCAGCTATTTTAATAGCTGCTCTGGCTACAGTTTCCGATACTCCGCCCATTTCATAAAGTATTCGACCCGGCTTAACAACAGATACCCAATATTCGGGAGATCCCTTCCCCGAACCCATACGGGTTTCCGTAGGTCTTACTGTAACGGGTTTGTCGGGAAATATACGGACCCATATTTTTCCACCACGGCGCGCATATCGTGTCATTGCTCGTCGCCCCGCTTCTATTTGTCTAGATGTGATCCAAGCGGGTTCAAGTGCCTGAAGAGCATATCTACCGAAACAAATATGATTGCCTCGATAAGATATTCCCTTCATTCTTCCTCTATGTTGTTTACGGAATCTGGTTCTTTTGGGGTTATAGTTGATGGTTGTTTCTCAACCTCATCTCTACTACAGAACCGGACATGAGAGTTTCTTCTCATCCAGCTCCTCGCGAATGAAACGATTCAATAATATTACAGATACACATGTATTTATTGAATAATACACTAAATCATGGGATTTATTGATATTGAATCTGTCACGTAGGAATCTGTATATCTTGTATATATAGCTAGACGTATATTTCTATATATAGAAGATAATGCCTTTGCTTTCTTTTTATAACGAATCCTTGACCTTTACCGAATCGGCCAAAATTTTGCAATTCAATAAGGGTTTCGCGGGCGAATATTTACTCTTTCAATATTTGTTTCATTCGTAGGGTCAACCCATGGCCTCTCAGAATAAATCAATTGGTTCCTGGTTGGTTCCGCCATCCCACCCAATGAATCATTAGGATTCGTTTTCAATAGAATCTTCTGCAGTCACAGGTTCCGTCGTTCCCATAGCTTCTCCATTAATGGCTAGGCCTGAACTCTGCAATGGAGCTCCTCAATTCAAGTTCGTTCCCAAGTCAATCTCCTCAGTCTCTATTGACTCGAGGCTCTTTATTATTGGTATTTTTCCTATGAACCGTATTCATCTAATTATGGACGAATCAGTATTGATGCTTTATCACACTGCCTTTTATGAGATGATTCATAATAGACCATACATATTGGAATCATATACCATTGATATTCTCCTTCTCTCTTTCTCTCGCCCTTCCATTTACCCACATCCTTCTATTTTCGCTTCACAATCCATAATCAGATTGATTTTTCCTTTATGGAAAAAAGATTTCAGTTGCTACAACTATATGATTGACACATCATATAGTGACTGGTTCCTTGGATCTCGATAATACGAAGCAATGAGCTGGTTCTAAGTTCTATAGTTATTAGTTAGGGGCCAGTCCTTTTTTTTTGAATCCCAACTCTAAAGAAAAACCAACGAGTCACACACTAAGCATAGCAATTCTACCAAATGATCAATCCAATTTTTATTCAACCCTATAGAATTAGAATTGCTCATTTTTCATTGAAGGGAAAAAGAATAGTTTGTCGTTTTTTGTTCTATCACTGGATAGAAAAGGAAAGGCCCATTATTGCTCGTCTACAAATATCCAAATTTTGATGCCTAATACCCCATAGATAGTTCGAACTGTATAGGAACAATGATCAATTTTAGCTCGAATGGTTTGTAGGGGAACCCTACCTTCTCTGATCCATTCGACACGTGCAATTTCTTTTCCGTCGATACGTCCTGCAATTTGCACTTGAATTCCTTTTGTATCCGCTTGTTCAGTTAATTCAATAGCTTTTTTCATTGCCTTTCGAAAGGAAACTCTATTCTTTAATTGTAGAGCTATATATTCTGCAAGAATATTAGGTTGTCCATAAGGTTTTGCAACTCTTGTGATAGCAATGTTAAGTCTCCGGTTCACAGAATTAAATTCTTTTTGTACATTGATCTGTAATTCTTCGATTCCTCGTGTTCGACCCTCTATTAACAAATTTGGAAATCCAATATAGATTATGACCTGGATCAGATCGATTTTTTTTTGAATCTCTATATGTGCAATTCCTTCGAAACCCGAGGATATTCTCCTATTTTTTTGTACATAATTCTTGATACAATCTCGTATTTTTTCATCTTCCTGGAGACCTATGGAATAATTTTTTGGTTGCGCGAACCAAAGGGATCTATGCTTTTGGTTTTCCCCACCAAGTCGGAAACCAAGGGGATTTATTTTTTTGCCCATATTTTTCTTCTCCCTCTTTCTCTTTTTTTTCTCTGTCTCTCTCTTTCTCCCAATATCTCTCTATTATAGGATCTTTCCATTGATCCTTTGTTTCTAAATATATATCCTGGTCCGTTTTCGTTTTAGAGGTATCCCTCACTACAATAATTATATGACAGGTGGGTCTTTTTATCGGATAACTACGTCCTCGAGCCCGAGGTTTTAACCTTTTCACGATAGTACCCCCATTGACTT